AAAGAACATCTCTATTCAATGCAAAATTGAAGTGAAGTAAGATAATCTTATAATAATTTAATAATTTCCTATCGACAACATATCTAAATAATCTAAATAATATTAATAATAATAGATAATAGATATATATAATATCTATATATCTATATATGTATCTATATATGGAACAATTTATGTTCTAGAGTTTACATACGCTCATATTTTGTTATAATTCAAATTGAAAGGCATTTTTTATTGAAAAAATCAATACTAATTGATTCTGTCTCAATTTGTATTTTTTAGGTCATTAGGAAAACACAATGTGAGATTCAAATCCCAGAATTGTTCATGAATTCGAAGTAAGTAATTAAGAGTTACTGGTTCAAATTAGTCGGCTGAAAATACATATTTAGTTTCTCAATAGACAAGCAAGAGAATTTTTTTGGCATTGTGTATTTTCAGAAAATCAATCGAAGGGGTCCTTCTTTAAAGGGAAGGATTACGGAAAATAGGAGTCAAAATGCAAGTACAATAAGAATAGAATTCAGTAATTCGGGAAAATTTTCATCTATTTTCTAGAATTTTGGCGACATGGCCGAGTGGTAAGGCGGGGGACTGCAAATCCTTTTTCCCCAGTTCAAATCCGGGTGTCGCCTGATCCTTGAAATCTCTCCTTCTCGTCTGTTCTGCTCATAGAATTCGCAAAATTCTTCCCCGGTAGAAGCAGACAGAGGAAACAGGTCGTTGATGCTTTGTTTGATTCTAAGCATGTCATCTGAAAGTCTTTAAAAAAAGATTGTGAATCTTCATTCGCATCTGGGATTCAAGGAAATATTTTTTCCACGGTAGAAAGGCTATTAGGACTTCAGATTCCCTACTATTTATATAGTAATATACTAAGGGAATACTAAATACTAAGGGAGTGTCTAATGGATGGATCTTGACTTAGATTGTAGAGCCTGATAGGGAATTCAATCAATGGTTTTGGAAAGGACCAGAGGTTGCTTTCTATACTACGGCCTCAGAAGAATCTTTGAGTGTTCAGGTATACAATCCATATTAGATTGGATGGATTTTTTTTCGAAAAAGGGCAAAAAAAAGACTTTCTTTTCAGCAAGCCCTAGCCGATCCCCCTGTTTCACAGCGATAATCGGGAAAGAGGGTACGGATTAGATCAAATGGAGAAATAGCGGTCTGGTCACTATTAGATAGTGATTTGCCCTTTTTAGTGATTTCTCCCCTTCTGTGTTGAATTACGAAGGTCAACAAAACAAAAAAGGATCTTCTTCTCTTTATTCCTACATGTTCTTGGGATGTTACTGCGTATTTTACTTGTGTTTAATCTTTCCGAATTCTAAATCATAATCGATTTTTTGGATTGCTTTCTCAATAGTGTTCGGTCAGAATCCCTTTTTGACTATGCACCATTGGTTCCATTATTATATTTAGGAATAATGGAATAATTCCTTCGTATTTATAGAGATAGGGGACATAATTCACATGGATATAGTAAGTCTCGCTTGGGCTGCTTTAATGGTAGTCTTTACATTTTCCCTTTCACTCGTAGTGTGGGGAAGAAGTGGACTCTAGAAGGACTACTAACTTAGCTGAAGAATCAAACCGTAGCAATTCTTTTATAGATCGTTCTGCAACGCGTTTTGAACTATTAAAAAAATCTCTGAATCTCGAATCTCATTGGAATCCAATGGAGTAATCTATTATATGAAAAATATGAATCATACTCTTTCAATTTCAATCAAAGAGATATTTCATCGACTCTCATGTTTGTATTGCGAAAAGAAAGGGATTCAGAAGGTTGGAATAAATTTCCAACCTAAAATTCTTCCGAAATTTTCTATTTCAATCAATGGAATGGGTTCTTACTATTTTTATCGATATAAAGAATAGTAAGGAAAACCGGACCTTTTTGATTTCTTTCCCTCTTTACTGTTCAAAGAAGAACTCGTTTTGGTAAGTGTATACGCACTTTCTATGAGAAATGATATAGAGATAGTGGTTGTCTAACAAGAGACTATGGAATAATAGGATCTTGCCTTGGACGAATCACATATACACCTATTGGGCATTTAGCGTAATTTGAGAAAGGCGATTTATGCTTTAGCGATTTATTTCATATCATGGTTTGGATATTAAAAATAGGTGAGGTTTCTCTTCCTTATTCTTATTGAAAGGAATTCGAATCCTAAGATAAGAATTTGTTCCGATTAATCGGAACAAATAGATGTAGCAAATTGGGTGTTATGTCAATTCAATACAATATATATTGTATTGAATTAATTTACACATCTATGAAGAGAATATTGTAGATTGATCTATCGAGACTTAAACCTTTATCTTTATTCTAGATTACAACTTTAGAGACTAAGTTGATAGGCTAAGAGATAGATGGGATGATAGAAGGATTCATCTATTTCTTTCTTACTATCCCATCTATCGCTTAGAATACTTCCGATTCGAGTCCGCTCATTTCATTTAAGTGAAGACGTGAAATTCGAATCCTTTTCATTGGACTTCATCATTTTTTGATCAGAACTCAGAGGAAAAGTTTGATTCACATTAATTTGAAAATCCAATTGAATTAATCATTTTGACTGACTGTTTTTACGTAAATGATAAGTAGAAAGGCGGTAGGAACTAGAATGAATAGTGCAGTAGCAATAAATGCAAGAATATTTACTTCCATAATCTCATTTTTTTTTTTACTTCGCAATAACTCGGGATTTAATCCCCTAGAGATGATAAATCTTTCGTCTGGATGAATTACCCCTCGATGATATCGAAAGGGATAAATATCATGAATAACAATATCTGATCTATCAAATCAATTCGTCGTTGAGACTTGATTAGTATAACATAGGAAGTTCTTTTATCCATACCGAATCAAACTTTGGATTCCTAACCCAATGAATCGAAAATTTCTTTATTTAGCATTGGTTTCTTTTTTTTTTCTATAACCCACCTTGCGTCTTCCTTGGACAATCATCTGCTAAAGGATGATCAAATTGCCCCTCCACTTCGATTAATCACATAGTTTCAAACCTAAAGAAACAATAAAAGCGAAACGTAAAAATACTATAACTATAAATAGTAGTAAAGAAAAAAGAAATAAGGATTCCCCTTTGCTTTGGAAATGAGAGTATGCCCCCCGACACCCTTTACTAGTCCATAGAAAAGGAAAAATGAATTTATGCATTTATTCGATCCGTCGGGACTGGCGGGGCTCGAACCCGCAGCTTCCGCCTTGACAGGGCGGTGCTCTGACCAATTGAACTACAATCCCAGTGAAATAAGGGATCTAGCAGAAGATTTTATTCTTTTTTATCTTCATATTGGGGTTTATACAATCTCATGGTGGATTGGCGAATTATTGGGCCGAGCTGGATTTGAACCAGCGTAGACATATTGCCAACGAATTTACAGTCCGTCCCCATTAACCGCTCGGGCATCGACCCAGGAAAAATGAATTTTAGGCTTATTGATAATCCATGATCAACTTCCTTTCGTAGTACCCTACCCCCAGGGGAATTCGAATCCCCGTTGCCTCCTTGAAAGAGAGATGTCCTAAACCACTAGACGATGGGGGCCGACCTGACCAACATACCTGATACTATCATCATAGTATGATCAAATTTTTGAAATTGTCAATACAATATAATGGAATGATTAGATCCTTTAGATCTTTCCATTTTTCAGAATTGTCTAGAATTTTTGGATTCGTCATTCCTATTCATGAATCGTTCATTAGAATCGACATTCGCTATATAACCCTATAACTCTACTTAAATTAATATTAATATTAAAATAAATATAAATCTACTAAGCGGAATCAAGAAGTTATCGAAAATTTTCTCTAAGACTTTAACAAGTAGAATCTCATCATTCGATGAAATATCTTGAAATTTTTTACGTGCAATTGGTAATTGTACATGGATGTTATATATCAATGGTATGAATTTTGTTTTGATAGGGATCAAAGAAAGGGGGACTGGTCTTGAAACAATTCATTTTACCCTCGACCTGTTAGGCAAATCCATTTGATTATTCAAAAATAAGTAACTAGCCACTAGGAGTCTCTTGCATTATATATTTATTTTATATAATAGAAATATAGAGTATAATAATATAGATATAGAATATCTATATAGATTATATGCGCATATACAGATTTTGTATACATATACAGACCCCTTTTGTAATTAAATACAATAAGCCCTTTTAACTCAGTGGTAGAGTAACGCCATGGTAAGGCGTAAGTCATCGGTTCAAATCCGATAAGGGGCTTTTCTTTCTTTTTCTTTTGATAAATTTTTTCATAAAAGTCGAGTCATAGTACTCAGAAAATAGATAGATTTTTTGTATTTGGGATACAAAAGGAACTAACCGGATAATAATAATACGTTATCATTAGACTGAGTTAGAGTATAGTGGTTCTAGTTATAAGTGGAAGAGTTATTCGGTAAATTTTCATTATTCGAAATAAGCATAAGCCGCCCCTTGAATCACAAAAAATCCCTATTTTCCACGGAAAGAATTCGAAATCAACAAAAGAAAAAGTAAGTGGACCTGACCCATTTAATTCGGACTATATCCGCTATTCTGATATTCAAAGTCGATAGAGATGAAATTTGAATTAGAACACCGCCTCCTTTTTTAATTTCATTTCTTTGAACTTTGAAAGAATTTGTCGATATTTCCGATTCAATCTTCTTGTTCCTATATTTTCTAGGGAAAAAATTGTTATTCCCTCCCTCTACGGAGAAACCTTTCTTCCAAGTCACAAGATAAGAGCCATTTCTATTATCTTTCTTTAATTCCGGATCAAGATGAATTTCTATCTATCGAAGTCTATTTAGATGTATAGCTATCAGATCGTTCCAAACTTTTCTATATCGCTGCATCCGAAGTTTGGTTACGACGGTGTAATGAAGAATGGATGCGAAAAAGATACTTTCATTTCCAGTCTTGTATTTTTATATAGACTTTAACGAAAAAAATAGGAA